TCAGGAATGCCCAAGGAATTCCAAGAATTCTTGTTATACATTTGTTCCAAGTCTCAATCCTCTTTTCGAGATTCATCGATATTGAATCAATCGAACGCACTTCTAACACCTGTTCCACTTTTGGAAGACCTTGCGTTATATCACCAGATCTTGATTTTTCATATATAAATGTAACTAATGTATCTCCTTCGTAAAGGATTTCCCCATAATGTCCATGAACAGTTGCTCCTGGAGTAGCCAAATAAGGCTTAGCTGATCGTATTACCACAGAGTCAACTTCAAGAATTAGAACTTGACCCGATTTTAAATGCGGTCCTTTTTTGGCTATACATACATTTTCACAAAGAAATTGCCCAAGACTAACGATTGTAGATGTCTCTTCACAACAATTGTAATGCAGAAAATACCAATTCAAATTGAATGGATTCAAAATGATGTTACTGCACGAATAGGGATTATAAATTTTACCTTTTTCATCCAGTAAATAATATTTAAGTATTTGAAAAATCTGTTTTAAATTGTCAAGTTGCAAATAGTTAGTTACCAAGATTTGATTATGGGTTATTAAATCGGAAAATAAATCAAAATTATAAAATGGAAAGCCTGTTCCTAAGGGGCCCAACGGATTCCTAATTGGAATTAGGGGGTCCTCTTTGATTGATTCTTTTATCACATTGGGAGATTTTACATCGTTGAATGGGCCTGTTCGAGAACAATTGGATGATGACAAAATTATCAAAGATTGAGATTCCTTATTTCGATTCAATAACGTATGAATAGTTCCTTGATTTGGATTAAGGGATTCTTGAATCCTTGCCTTGGAATAGGAATAAATGGAAGAAAACGGATTGACATTAGCGCGATTTGATCCATTCTCAGAGATTAATCCTGAACCCGACAGATCATTTCTTTTTCCGGTATACAAAATAGGTGACTTCGCTAAGTCGATTCTTAGAAAATCTCTAATTAAACCATTTGTCCTTATTTCAACAAAGGAAGCACAGGCCTTTTCGATCTTTTTGTCTTGGTCCCAATTCAACACTAAACAAGTCCGAACTAATTGAATACTTGTGTCCCAAATTTCAAGAATTGGGTCGTAATAAAGGATATAGTTGACAACTCGAAGTTGTAGATTATCACTTTCTTGCAAGAGATCCGGTGGGAAAAGTCTTCCTAAATTTATACCATCCGTTTTTTTATATGGGACTACAGGTTGAACCAAAACAAAATATTTTTTTTCATACCTGGAAAGTTTCATTCGTTGGATATAGAGCCAATTTTTCAATTTTTTGTATTCTTTGGAATTTTGTTTTCCCCCTCCTGGTGGTATCAATCGGAATGCCTTGTTTGTCTTTCCAGGAAAATGGATATCTCCAGAAAAGATTATTAGTTTAATTTTTTCTGCTTTTTTCTTCACTCGGACCAATCCACCTACCCGACTTCTTCTATTTAAAGTGATTTGTGTATCTATCCCAATAATACTATTGTGCCGTACCATTATGGAACAAGATTCGGCCAAAATGTGGACTTCCACGGGAATAAAAAAAAACGGATTTACTTCCTTTTGGTATTTTGGCCAAAATACCTTGACTCCTCGATACTCAATCAACTCCTCTTCATTAACGATTGAATTCAGTTCTCTAGTCTCATATTTAGTAAGTCCCGAGCTCTTTCTTATATATCGAGGATCGTCGAAATAAGCAAGAATACTATTTCTACGGAGAATACCATTTCGGGGGATTTCAATTGAGATACCTGAAGAAGGTATTAATTGGTTCTCGCCCTCTTGAATCGATTCGAGTGGGATGATGACTCTATTTCTTCGCTTCTTTGCCAATAAATCCGAATTCCCCTCGAGAACGGCCGGATTTCTGAGATTACAACGACCGGTACATGTCATTCGATTAAGTTCTGAATAATCAGGAATCCTATCTCCTTTTTGATTTTTACCAGAAAAATACGAACTAAAAAATTTGTGTCTCACTTGATTATTAGTTACTGAGGGGTTAGAAATATATCTTCGCTTAACAGAAAGAGAATAAGCGTTCATTTGATCTTGATCCTTGTGGATCGAACAGGGGCCTGGACTGGATCTCCAGGGCTCCCCTAATAATATCCATAAATGACTTGTTTTTGGTAAGAGATGAATATTACCATATGTAAATTCAGGTGCATGGTACACATCGGTATTCCAGTGCATTTCGCCTTCTGAGTCAGAATAAATATGTTTTCGAACCTTCTCTTTCAAATTCAAAGTGGATGTTCTCGCGCGAATCTCAGCAATGACTTGTTCTGATTCTACATATTGATCGTTTTGAACTAAAAGAAAACTTTTGGGCGGAATACACACATTGTGTATAATATCTTCACTTTCAATAGTTACATACAAGTCTCTAGAACATAGAAAAGCAGGATGTCCATGACGTGTACGTGTCGGATGAACCAAATCCTCATTGAATTTTATTTTTCCATTAGAAGGGGCTCGGACATGTTCTGCAGTACCCCCTGTGAATACTCCGCCGGTATGAAAAGTTCTTAATGTTAATTGAGTACCTGGTTCTCCAATAGATTGACCTGCAATAATACCTACAGCTTCTCCCAATTCGACCAGGTCGTCGTGAGCTGGGCTTCGGCCATAGCATAGTTGACAAATCCAAGATGTACTCCTACAAGTAAAGGGGGTTCGAATAGAGATTGGTTGTGCTCTAAAAGTTATGAATCTATTAACAAGTCCAACCCCAATATCTTGATTTCTAGTAGCAATGCATCGCGAACCTATATATATATGATCCGCTAATACACGCCCAATTAATGTTTGGATAAAAATCCTGTCGGTCATCATTCCATTTCGAGGACTTACAGAAATACCTCGTACGGTGCCACAATCTGTTCGACGTACAACAATGTGTTGAACTACTTCAACAAGTCTGCGCGTGAGGTATCCTGCATCTGATGTTCGGATAGCGGTATCCACAACTCCTTTACGGGCTCCGTAGCAAGAAATAATATATTCTGTTAAAGAGAGTCCTTCGCGTAAATTGCTTTGAATGGGTAAATCAATCATTTGACCTTGGGGATCCGACATTAATCCTCTCATACCTACTAATTGATGTACCTGAGATGCATTTCCTCTGGCTCCCGAAAAAGACATTATATGGACTGGATTAAAAGGATCGGTCATCCGAAAATTAGGATTCATTTCTTGTCGCAAATATTCACTTGTGGCATACCAGATCTCGATCGATTGACGTAATTTTTCTACCGCGTGTACATTCCCATAATGATGGTGTTTTTCCAAAATAAAACTTTGTTGTTCAGCGTCTTGAACTAGCCATCTTTTAGAAGGTATTGTTAAAAGATCATCAATTCCTAATGAAATGGATGCGGCGGTAGCTTGTCGGAAACCCAGAGTCTTTACTTGATCCAGGATATGTGATGTATATCCTATTCCATAGTGATCAATAAATCGACTAATAAGTCGTTTCATGGCAGTTCCGTCTATCACTTTATTGTGAAAGACCTGAGTGGGCCGTTCTGCCATCAGTACCTCCATATTGCGCTGAGTAGAATTTGACAATGGGTTTGAGTCAGTGATTGGACAACTTCCTTTTCTAGATCTTGATTCACGTAGAAATTCCGCAATTTTATAGTCCTAGTTAACCCGGCGAGACTCGAATTCCCGCTGGTAGCATAGAATTACAACAGCCCTGCCAAAACCCCTGTATGGCTTCTTCTATTTCTCGATAAAGAGAAATATGCCCAAGAGTGGTTCGAATATATATATAAAGAATTTCTTTTTTTATACTTCTTACTATTAGGTAGTGTCCATAAATCTCATAATAGGTCCCCAAAGATTCATAGTGAATTTCAATGGGAGCTTCTCTTGCAGCAATAACGCGTTGATCTAGTCGCCACCGCAGCCACAAAGGACTACCTAAATTGATTCGTTTTTGCCGAAAAGCTCCAATTGCATCATAGGCGTTACAAAAAAACGGTTCTTTTTTTTTTGTATACTTATAGTTATTATCTTCATTTTGATAGTTTCTACCATTACACGGATTATACCTATTTACACAAATACCCCGACGATTTCCACTCGTTAAGACATAGAGTCCACTAAGCATATCTTGAGTTGGTGCAGAAATGGGATCTCCAATAGTTGGAGACAAAAGATTCATATGAGAAAACATAAGTAAACGTGCCTCTGCTTGAGCCTCCAAAGATAAAGGCACATGAACAGCCATTTGATCCCCGTCAAAGTCCGCATTGAAGCCCTTACAAACTAATGGGTGTAAACAAATAGCGCGCCCTTCTACTAAAATGGGGAGGAATGCCTGTATGCCTAATCTATGCAGAGTAGGCGCTCTATTCAGCAATACAGGATGGTCATCCAGAATTTCTTGAAGTATTTCCCATACAATCGGTTTTTTTTTACGAATTTGACTCTTAGCAACTCCGATGTTCGAAGCAAGATGTTTTCTAATTAGGTCACGAATTACAAATGCCTGGAAAAGTTCTATTGCTATTTCGCGAGGCAATCCACATCGATGTAATGAAAGTGAAGGGCCCACGACAATCACTGACCGCCCTGAATAATCGACGCGTTTACCAAGCAGAGTCTCGCGAACTCTTCCTTCTTTGCCTTCAATTACATCTGAAAGCGACTTGTAAACTCTATTATGATCATCCCTCATTGGTTGTCCGCAGATTCCATTATCAAGAAGTGCATCCACTGCTTCTTGTAGCAATTTTTCCTGAGATATTATTAATTCTTCTGGCGTAGCTGTACTTGTTGTTAATAGATCTGTAAGAGTATTATTCCGATAGATAATTCTTCTATAGATTTCATTAATATCCGAGGTCACCAGTTTATCCTCATCTATATGATAAATTGGTCTCAACTCAGGAGGAAGAACTGGTAATAGACACAAAACCATCCATTTTGGTTCTATATTTGTTCGAATAAAATGCTTAGCCAATTCCATACGTCTAAGCAAAAA